TTCTGCATATTCGCAAAAATCGGTCAATAATATCAAAATCGGATGAATCGGCCCAGACCGACTTACTAATGGGATGCCCTAATACATTACAAAATTTTGCTTTAGCCAATGATCTAATTAGCGGAATAATTGGAACTATTATATCAAGCTTTTTGATAACAATTTCGATTAGAAATGTATTTTGCAGCATTTGACTCCGTACCACTGAACGATTTAGCCGCACATTTGAAAAATAGCCTAAAAAGTGAAATGAATGTTCGGATAATTGGTTTATATGGATCGTTCCTGGTTGAGACCAAACATCAAAAAAACATTGCCATAAATGGATAAAATAGTGTTTCCATTTATTCATCAAAAGAGGCGCATTCTTTGATGCCAGAATGGATTTTTCTTGATATCTAACATAATGAATGAAAGGATCCTTGAAGAATGTTAAGGTAGACGAAAAATCCTTAGGAAAAACTTTTAGAAGATGTTCTCTTTTTGCATAAAAAAAGATTCGCTCAAAAAAGACGCTAAAAGATTTGAATCGTAAATGAGAGGATTGGTTACGTAGAAAAAGGAAGATAGATTCATATTCACATACATAAAAATTATAGAGGAACAAGAATAATCTTGGATTACATTTTGAAAAAGTAGAAATCGATTTTTTTGGAGTAATAAGACTATTCCTATTACAAAAATGATAAAGAAAAAACCGTAATAAATGAAAAAAAGAGGCATCTTTCACCCAGTATCGAAGGATTTGAACTAAGATTTCCAGATGGATAGGATAGGGTATTCGTATATCTGACACATAATTTAAATATGTAAATTTATCCTCCAAAAAGGGAAAAATTGAATGAATTGATCGCAAATTATGATAAGATTTTACGATTTCTGCCTCCTCTAAGGAAGAGTTTAATTGTAGGAAAAATGGAATTTCCACAACGACGGCAAAACCGTCTGATATTATTTGAGAATAAAAATTCTTATTATACCCCAAAAATGGATTTTTGTTAGAATCATTAGCAGAAATGATCAAATGATTCTGTTGATACATTCGAGTAATTAAACGTTTTACAATTAGTAAACTAGATTTATTGTCATAACCTACATTTTCCACAAAAATGGATCTATTAAAATCATGACTATAAGCAAGTCCATAAATATACTCCCGAAAAATAAGTGGGTATAGGAAGTCCTGTTGGCGAGATCTATCTCGTTCTAAATATGCTTGATATTCCTTCATTTTAGAAATTCTATTTGGTCAAAGGATCAGAGATTCATTGGATTATCAAATGATACATAGTGCGATACAGTCAAAACAAGGTACTCTATTATATATTAGTATTCGAATTCAAATAAAAAACGAATATGAATAGATACCTAGAAAACAAGTAAAACTCATCAATGGACTATCTCTCCTCGCTTGTTCCATCTAATTGTTCTAGGACAACAAGCTAGTTAGAAATCCTTTATTTTTTTGCCCAATCGCTCTTTTGATTTTGGAAAAAAATATCTTTATCAATATACTCTTTCTTCTACACATTTATCGCTACCCCAGAACATAATGGAGAATAGCTAATAGTTAGGACTCATAACAAAAATCCATAATCCGTTCGTGGGAAAAACTTTTTCCACAGCAAGCACTAATCTCTTTTTAACGTATAATTAGATGGGGTAATCATTCAAATTAAAAATGAAAGCTCGTTGCTTTTTGTTTCCCTATAATTGGAGCAGCCAAGCTCTATCCCTTTATTAATTCAACCCAACTGAATTCGTTTGTTCCGAACCAAGAATTCAAAGAAAAATTTAGGCCGGGTCCAATACGAATGAAATATTTTTAGAATTCGCCATTGATACGACATGCTGCTTTTTCCATTCATTCCTTTCTGGATCAGTCGTGGTCTTACAAACCCTACCGATGGTATGGATGAACCAATTAGTTCATAGAAATGTGTAAAAAATGGAGTCGCACTTAAAAGCCGAGTACTCTACCATTGAGTTAGCAACCCTAATAAAAAAAATGGAAAAAAAATAGGATGTGTATATCCAATCGCAATAAAAAAAAGGGATTGAATTGTCTAATAAAATATTACATGAAAATGAAAATGGAAAAATAGAAAGAAAAAAAGAAAAAATCTTGAAGGCGAATCGATTCTGAACATACAAATGAAAATACAAGAAATTTTCTCAAATAAAAAAGAAAATAAAAAATGAGAATTAAAAATGATAGATCACTTCTTTGTCTACTACTACTACTATGTTATACAATACATTATTTTATATGTTATTTTATTTCTTATTTCTATTTACCTTTGAATCAAAAAAGAACTTCTTGTTTGTATCAAAGAAAATCCAACGAATCCACCATTTGATGAAGTAAAAAAAACCTATGTAAGATGAATAAATCGATCCATTTATTCACGATCGGATTATATTTGTTTGACACACTGTTGTCAATATTAGTGTTGAAAAAAGAAAGAATACAATCGAGAAAACAAACAAATTCAAAAAA